TATAATACTAATATTATATACGATAATATTATATACGAATAGTAATGAAATTGCAAGAATAAAAATTGCAATAAATATCAAAATACTAAGAGAGGTTTTTCATGATTTATCAATTGTTTATACGAGATCGTTTAGTAGCTTTATGGCTGAAACTACTAAATTCAGCCATTGTGACGGGACTCTTTTATGGATTTCTGACCACATTCTCCATAGGGCCATCTTATCTCTTCCTTATTCGAGCCCGGGTTATGGACGAAGGGACCGAGACGGAAGTAGCAGCAACAACTGGGTTTATTACGGGACAGCTTATGATGTTCATATCGATCTATTATGCGCCTTTGCATTTGGCTTTGATTAGACCTCATACAATAACTGCCCTAACTCTACCGTATCTTTTCTTTAATTTCGTATACAAAAACAATAAACACTATCATGATGTGGCTTCTCGCTATTATTTGGATTCTTATATCCAGAATCCAAATTCAATACGTAAATTTCGTATTTACAAAGTATTCTTTAACAATCTTTTTTTTCAGTTATCAAACCCCGTTCTTTTGCCAAGTTCAATCTTACTAAGATTAATGAACATTTATCTCTTTCGATCCAACAATAAATTGTTATTCTTAACAAGTAGTTTTCTTGGTTGGTTAATTGGTCATATCTTTTTGATGAAATGTATTGGATTGATATTATTAGTGTGGTCAAAGCAAAAAAATTCGATCAAATCTAAGTTAACTATGCGATTTGATAAGTACATTCTATTACAATTGCGAAATTATGTGGGTCAAATATTTGTTGTTTTTTCATTTGTTATCGTTGCCCACTATTTAGGCAGAGCACCGCTTCCATATTTTTTTAGTGATGAAATCTTAGAATTAGAAGAGGAAGAGAAGGGAAAGGATGAAATCAATGTTGAAATAGATTCGGAAACGGAAGAAACTAAACAAGAACAAAACGGCTCCATCGAAGACGAAGAAAATCTTTTTTCTTATCTTTTTCCGAAAAAAGATAAGACTTTGGACAACATTGAGCAAGATAATAATATCTTCGCATTGGAAAAACCTCTTGTTCTAACTATTCTTTTCGATTATCGAAAATGGAATAGGCCATTGCGATATATAAAAAACGATCACTTTGAAAGAGCCGTACGAGATGAAAATTCACAGTTTTTTTTTCATATATGTCAAAGTGATGGAAAAGAACGAATATCTTTCACGTATCCACCTGATTTATCTAGTTTTCTGAAAATCATGGAAAAAAAAATGGATCTCTTCACAAGAGATAAAATCTCCTATAATGATAATGAATTGTCTAATTATTGGAGCTCCACTAATAACGAAAAAAGAAAGAAACTAACCAATGAATTTTTGAAAAGGGCAAAAGTTCTAGATAAGAAATATAAGAAATATAAGAAATGTATTCCTGTGGATGTATTTGAAAACCGAATTAGATTGTCTAATGATAAGAGGAAAAGAAAATATTTAACTAAAATATATGATCCTTTCTTGAATGGACCTTTTCGTGGACAAAGCTTTTCACCATCAATTCAAAATGAAACTTACACAACAAATTCCATTTTGATAAATAAGATTCATGGTCTCCTTCTTTCTATTGATAGTAATTATCCAGAATTTGAACAGAAAATAGATCAATTTGATAGAAAATTTTTATTAACTGAAATTGGTTTTTTTTTTAACTTAATGAGTAAATTTTCGGAAAAATCCGTATCAAGTTTTAATTTTGACGGACTTTATTTATTTCCAGAACATGAACAAGTAAAAATCTATTCCGAAGAAAAAAAAAGAAAAAAAAAATTCTTATTTGAGGCAATTAGAACTGATCGGAACAACCAAACCATTTTTAATAGAAAGAAATGTAGTGGAATAAACGAAATCAGTAAACAAGTTCCTCGATGGTCATACAAGTTAATCGACGAAGTGGAGCAAGTGACGGAAAGACTAACAAAAGAGTATCAGATTCGTTCCCCAATAGTCCAACGTATAGTCATTTTTAATGGGGATACAGATTCACTGCTTGGTTCTAGAAATGACAACGAGGACGAGGCTATTCTTAAACAGGACCTAAATCACGAATTTTTTCTAATAAATGTTACACGCGAACCGGATTATGACCGAGAAATAATTAAGGGATCTATGCGCCCTCTAAGGCGTAAAACATCGATTATGAAACTTAGTCAAGGTCTCCATTCTCCCATTTTTGTGGAGATGATAAACCCATTATATTTTATTTTTGGTGATTTTTTTGAAATTATATCCCAATCTTGGAAAGAAAGGTTCAGGAAACCTGGTACTGACAATTCAGAATTTGAGGAGTTTCAGAAAAAGCTCGACGAAAAATACAAAGAGGAAGAGAAAGACGAACAGGAAAGAAGACTTCTAAAAATAGAAGAAGACTGGGAAAGTATTCTATATGGTCTAATAATTAGAAGTTTTGTATTACTAATCCAATCTTTTATTAGAAAATATATTATAGTACCTTCATTGATAATAACTAAAAATATCATTCGTATCCTATTATTTCAAAATCCCGAATGGTCAGAAGATTTTAGGGATTGGAGGAGGGAAGTTCATATTAAATGCACCTATCAGGGCATTCCAGTATCCCACAAAGAATTGCCAAAAAACTGGTTCAACGAGGGTATTCAGATAAGGATCTTAAACCCTTTTGTTCTGAAACCTTGGCACAATTCTAAGGTACAATCTACTGAAAAGAAAAAAAAAAGATCCACAGAAAAAAAAAATATACTGAAAACAAAAAAAAAATATACTGAAAACAAAAACTTCTGGTTTTTAACAGGTTATGGAACACTAGTAGAATCGTACCTTGATGAGGGTTACCCAAGCGCCCCACTTTCATTTTTGGATCCCGTTTTAAAAAAAATAAGCAAACAATTGAAAAAAGATTTGAAAAAGCGTTTTTTTCTAGTTCTAAAATTTTTAAATGAAAGAAAAAATTGGTTTCGAACTATGTTAAAAAAAATAGAAAACTGGAACATCAAAATCAAAAGGATTCTAGTTAGGTTCAAAACAGTAGATGAAACAATAGAGGAAACAATAGAGGAAACAATAGATGAAATAATAGATGAACTGAGTGAAAGCAAAAAAACTTCAACAATCAGTAAGAATAATTCAAAGATTGAGGTGATTGAGGAATCACCCGTTCAAATGGAATCTATTAATTGGACAAACTCTTCATTCACAGAAAAAAGGATAAAAGATCTTAATGTTAAAACAAAGACAATCATAAAACAAATAGAAACAATGACAGAAGAAAACAAAGAGGGGATTCTAACTTCAGAGATCAATTTGAATTCGAACAAAACTACTTATGATGCTAAAAGATTAGAATTACAAAAAAATATTTTGCAAATCTTACAAAGAAGATTTGTTCGATTAATACGTAAATCCTATTCTTTTTTCAAAATTTTCATAGAAGGGGTATACATAGATATCCTTGATATCCTTTTATGTATCAGTAGTCTTGCTAAGATCCATCAACAACGTTTTCTTGATTTTCGTGAATCAATAGACAAAAGACTAAATGTAATAAAATCCATTTACTACAAAAAAAAAATGGAAGAAAGAATTAAAAAAAAAAAGGAAGAAAATGAACTTATACCGATATCGATGATAGACAAATTTGAGACTATTAGGAATATGAATTCACAGAATTCTTTGGATCTATCTTATTTGTCACAAGGATATGTATGTTATAAATTAACAGAAATCCAACTTAATAATGAAATAAAGGATTCTTTTAATTCCAAATTAAGACATAAGAAATGTCCCGATTCGTTCATGAATCACTGGACAAATTGGTTAAAGCTTCATTATCAATATCATTTACCTAAGAAGAGATGGTCGAGATTAGTATCAGAAAAATGGAGGAATAGAATCAATGAACATCGTGTGGCTCAAAATAAAGATTTAGTTGAATATGATTCATATGAAAAAAATCCATTAATTCTTTTCAAAAAACAAAAACAAGAAGTATTTGAAATCAAAAGTCTTCGTAAAATTAAAAAACAACAAGCAGAAATTAAAAAACAACAAGCAGAAATTAAAAAAAAAATTAACAAACAATATAGATATGATCTTTTCTGCTATCAATATCTTCATTTTGCGGATAATAAAAAATCAATTATTTCTGGTTCTGAATATATACCACCGCAAGGAAAGAAAAACCAAGTGATTTCTTATAATTACAACCCTTATAATTACAACCCATGTAGAAAAGAATTTTTGGATAGCATAGGCGATATCTCTATCCAAAATTATCTAGAAGAAGAAGAATATGATATTCTAGATATGGAAAAAAATCGGGATAGAAAGTATTTCAATTGGATGGGAATGAATGGAAAAAGGAAAAAGACTTCTCTACCGAATAAGAATTTTTGGTTCTTTTCAAAATTAAACATCTTTTATTCTGCATATAAGATGAATCCTTGGATCTTACCAATAAAATTCTTTATTTTCCCGCTTTCTCGAGAAGATGAATTAGTGTTAGAAACGAAAAAATACGTGAGTTCAGTAGATGTAGATCTTAAACCTCGCTCATACTATTCTAAGTACTATTCTAAGAGATCAAATTCTAAATACAGGACCGATCTAAGGGGAGAACGGGATTTCTTACTATCAAAATATTTGGGTTTTTATTTGCACTGTGATAGTTCCGACCAAGAAATAGGAATGGATAATATCAACCTCTTAATTCTCCTGCTTAGAATGAAAAATTTTAAAAAAATTGTAATAAAGTCGATTCAAAAGCTAGAGCTAGATATAGAAATGCTGGTTGATTCAATTACGAAGGATTCTATTTATACAGAATGTAGGGACACTACGGACTTGAAGAAGAGTCTAATCTTTTTTATTGAACCTATTCGCCTGTCTAGAAAAAACCATGAACAATCTCTTCTATATCAAACCCTAAGACTACCGTTGATTCATAAGAGTAAGAGGCGAAAAAGTTGGAGTTGGAAAAAAAGTCGTGTTGAGCAAAAGATAAGAGAAAATAAAGATAAAAATCTTTATGATTTGTTTGTTCCTGAAAATCTTTTGTCCCCTAGACGCCGTAGAGAATTGAGAATTCTAACTTGTTTCAATCCTAGGGATAGAAAGACTGTGCATAGAAAAACAATAAAAGACAATGAGAATAAAATAAAAAATGTTTCTCAAGTTTTGGCTAACAATAAAGATCTTGATAGCGAAACAAAAAAACTAATGAATTTTAAATTATTTCTTTGGCCAAATTATCGATTAGAAGATTTAGCTTGTATAAACCGCTATTGGTTTAATACCCATAATGGAAGCCATTTCAGTATATTAAGGATACATATGTATCCTCGATTGAAAGATTAATGTAGAATCTACATTTATCTTCTATTTATCATTATCATAATATTTTATGTAACATATCTGATATGTGAATATATATATATAAATAAATAAAAATATTTATTTATATATATATATTTAAATATTTATATATATATATATAAATAAATTGTGGGATTGATACGAATTCAATGATGTATCCATAAAATAGAAATAAATAGAAATAATGAATCAAAAAAAGGGTCTTCTTTTTATTTGAATATTTGAAATAGACAAGACAATAGAATTTTTTATTTATTCAATTAATAAATATAGTATTTATTTTTATATCTATTTGAATTCCATTCCTTAATAATATAATTGATTTGAAAAAAAAAAAATTAAGAATTGTTCAGTAAATTAAGATAATTTTATATACAAAATTAAAAATTAGTGTCATTACTATTACTGATCAATAAAAATATCTACCAAAAACGAGGGGGAGAGAAAAGCTTTCATTTTATGATAAAAAATTCATTTATACCTGTTATTTCACAAAAAAAAAAAGAAGAAGAAAACCCAGGATCAGTTGAATTTCAAGTATTCAATTTCCATAATAAGATACTAAGACTTACTTCACATTTGGAATTACACCCAAAAGACTATTTATCTCAAAGGGGTTTACATATAATTCTAGGAAAACGGCAACGACTACTGTCTTATTTGTCAAAGAAAAATAAAATACGTTATAAAAAATTAATAAATAAGTTGGGTATTCGGGATTCACAAATTCGTTAATTTCAAAAATCATTTTCAATTATTCGATTTATTAGATCCTGAATTTTGATGAACTTTTTTTTTTAACGATTCATGGAAGAATGAATCGAGGAAAAACCTATGAATGTGCCAGCTACAAGAAAAGACCTCATGATCGTCAATATGGGGCCTCAACACCCATCAATGCATGGTGTTCTTCGACTTATTGTTACTCTGGATGGTGAAGATGTTATTGATTGTGAACCAATATTGGGTTATTTACACAGAGGTATGGAAAAAATTGCGGAAAATCGAACAATTATACAATATCTGCCTTATGTAACACGTTGGGATTATTTAGCTACTATGTTCACAGAAGCAATAACCGTAAATGGACCGGAACAATTGGGAAATATTCAAGTACCTAAAAGAGCCAGCTATATACGAGTAATTATGTTGGAATTAAGTCGTATAGCTTCTCATCTACTATGGCTGGGCCCTTTTATGGCAGATATTGGTGCACAAACCCCCTTTTTCTATATTTTTAGAGAAAGAGAATTAATATATGATCTATTTGAAGCTGCGACAGGTATGAGAATGATGCATAATTATTTTCGTATTGGAGGAGTAGCGGCTGATCTACCCTATGGTTGGATAGATAAATGTTTTGATTTCTGCAATTATTTTTTAACAAGGGTTATTGAATATCAAAAACTTATTACGCGAAATCCAATTTTTTTAGAACGAGTTGAAGGCGTAGGTGTTGTTGGTAGAGAGGAAGTTCTAAATTGGGGGTTATCAGGACCAATGCTTCGGGCTTCCGGAATACAATGGGATCTACGTAAAGTCGATAATTATGAGTGTTACGAGGAATTGGATTGGGAAGTTCAATGGCAAAAAGAAGGAGATTCATTAGCTCGTTATTTAGTTCGAATTGGTGAAATGATGGAATCCATTAAAATTATTCAACAGGCTTTGGAAGGAATTCCAGGTGGGCCCTATGAAAATTTAGAAATTCGCTCCTTTGATAGAGAAAAGGAGGCAGAATGGAATGATTTTGAATATCGATTCATTGGTAAAAAATCGTCTCCGACTTTTGAATTGCCGAAACAAGAACTTTATGTGAGAGTTGAGGCCCCCAAGGGGGAATTAGGAATTTTTCTAATAGGAGATCAGAATGGTTTTCCTTGGAGATGGAAAATTCGTCCACCTGGTTTTATCAATTTGCAAATTCTTCCTCAATTAGTTAAAAGAATGAAATTGGCTGATATTATGACAATACTAGGTAGCATAGATATCATTATGGGAGAAGTTGATCGTTGAAATGATAATTGATACAACGGAAGTCCAAGATATAAATTCTTTTTCCGGATTGGAATCTTTCAAAGAGGTCTATGGAATTCTATGGATACTTGTACCTATTTTGATTCTTGTATTGGGAATCACAATAAGTGTACTAGCAATTGTATGGTTAGAAAGAGAAATATCTGCAGGGATACAACAGCGTATTGGACCCGAATACGCCGGTCCTTTTGGAATTCTTCAAGCTCTAGCAGACGGAACAAAACTACTATTCAAAGAGAATCTTATTCCATCTAGGGGAGATATTCGTTTATTCAGTATCGGACCCTCCATATCAGTGATATCAATTCTAATAAGTTATTCAGTAATTCCCTTTGGCTATAACTTTGTTTTATCTGATTTCAATATCGGTGTTTTTTTATGGATTGCTATTTCGAGTATTGCTCCCATTGGACTTCTTATGTCAGGATATGGGTCAAATAATAAATATTCCTTTTTGGGTGGTCTACGAGCTGCTGCTCAATCGATTAGTTATGAAATACCATTAACTCTATGTGTCTTATCAATATCTCTACGTGCGATTCGTTGAAACCCAAAAAGCTATTCGATGCTATTGCTATGCTCCTCTCTTTATAGTACTATAGAGGAAAGGAGTCGAATAAATTAAATAGAAACCTTCATTATCTTAATTTGATTTTTCACAATATCGGATTGAAGAACTAAATTAGATAGTTATATGAGTGAAATAAAACAGCTTATATTGAATAAAATTTCAGAATACTCTATTACTTATAGTTAACAGATAGTATGATGATGTGAAATGGCAGTAAAAATATTGAGTCTCATTTTCTATGTATAAGAATGAAGTCAAATAAAATAAATTATAAAGAGAAGAGGACATTTAACCCAAGATTGGATAATCTTTTTCATCCTGTTTTGAAGCGGGCTCAAAAGACCAACCTTATTGAGTTTTAGTTATCATTTGTATGATCATAGATGTATTAAATTAAAATGAATAAGGGGTTAATAAAAAAAGGAGTGGATGGTTAGAAACACCAAGATACACAAAGGATTAGTAACACAGATTTTGTAAATGATCCAAAAGACAATTTACGCATAATAGAAAAAGAATACTAATTGGGGCTTTAAGTTGGTAGAAAAAATCAAGCAGTACTCCCCATAACTCCGATCCAGAGTATGCTTCCATCCACTGATTAAATACATTACTATCAGGAACGAAAAAATCCTTTAAAAATTTTTAAGTCCCTTTTTCATAGCACAAAAAAGAAGAATAGGAACGAAAAAAGAAGAAGAAATCATAAACGAAAAGCAGATCTCTTTTTTGTTTATGATTTCTTATATCCATATTCATGGAGATCAAATTCACATGATACTTAAGAAACGAATGTGTAATTCTTTTTCGTAATTCAAAATGCAGAGGATTATGGAGAATTCTAAAAGAGTATTTTATTGAAGAATTCAGTTATTACTCAACAAATTCAAATTTCGATTTTTAAGGGATGAGATCAATTCAGAAGTGCCTTAGTTGTATCTTTTATTAAAATGGATTTATCTTTTCTTTCTTATTTAGTTCTAGAACAGACAGAATTGAATGGGTCTAATTCAGAACCGTTTGATAAATTTAAATCTTCTATATCTTATGGATATATCACGAGATAAATAATCGTCTCGGTCCTTAGATTTACTTAAGGCTTTCCAGGAGCCGTATGAGGTGAAAATCTCATGTACGGTTCTGTAATAGAGATGGGAACAGTAATGTTATCATCGACTAGGATTATCTAACAGTTTAAGTACAGTTGATATAGTTGATGCGCAATCAAAATATGGTTTTTGGGGATGGAATTTGTGGCGTCAACCTATCGGTTTCATTGTTTTTCTAATTTCTTCACTAGCAGAATGTGAAAGATTACCTTTTGATTTACCAGAAGCAGAAGAAGAATTAGTAGCGGGTTATCAAACAGAATATTCGGGTATTCGATTTGGTTTATTTTACGTTGCTTCCTATTTAAACCTTTTAATTTCTTCATTATTTGTAACAGTTCTTTACTTGGGCGGTTCAAATATCTCTATTCCGTACATATTCGTTTCTGAGTTTTTTGAAATCAATAAAACATATGGAGTTTTTGGAACTACAATTGATCTCTTTATTACATTAGCTAAAACTTATTTTTTCTTATTCGTTTCTATCATAACAAGATGGTCTTTGCCTAGGCTAAGAATGGATCAATTATTAAATCTTGGATGGAAATTTCTTTTACCTATTTCTCTCGGTAATCTATTATTAACAACTTCGTCTCAATTGTTTTCACTGTAAAAGATTTATTTTCTATATTCATAACTTGTCTCAAATAAGAGAAAGAAATAAAACAAAAATATTCATAGATATTTACGATATGTTCCTTATGGTAACTGGGTTCATGAATTATGGTCAACAAACAGTCCGAGCTGCAAGGTACATTGGTCAAAGTTTCATGATTATCTTATCTCACGCAAATCGTTTACCTGTAACTATTCAATATCCTTATGAAAAATTAATCACATCGGAACGTTTCCGGGGTCGAATCCATTTTGAATTTGATAAATGCATTGCTTGTGAAGTATGTGTTCGTGTATGTCCTATAGATTTACCCGTTGTTGATTGGAAACTGGAAACTGATATTCGAAAGAAACGATTGCTAAATTACAGTATTGATTTCGGAATCTGTATTTTTTGTGGTAACTGTATTGAGTATTGCCCAACAAATTGTTTATCAATGACTGAAGAATATGAACTTTCAACTTATGATCGTCACGAATTGAACTATAATCAAATTGCTTTGGGCCGTTTACCAATGTCAGTAATTGATGATTATACAATTCGAACAATTCAAATAAAAAAAGAGAATTTTTTATAATTAAAAATTATTTTTATTCTTATAAAATAAAAAAGAAAATCAGAATAGTATAGAATATATATATATATATAACTCTATAAATAATGATAATCTATATATATATATTCTATAGAATATAAGAATATATAAAGAATATAAGAATATATAAGAGAATAATCAAAATATAATATAAAAAAAATGAAAATTAATAATTTATGTTATATCTACTTTTATATTTTTGTTTGAATATAGTTTCAAACTACTTTTTAGTATAAAGACTGGAATGACATTGATTATCTAACTGTAACTATATATCAATCAATTCAAACTCCTTAGGATTTTTTTTCAATCCAAAAAAAAAAATTAAGTATATAAATTTTTTTTTTCCTGGTCATATCAATACGGTCATGAAATTTCGATTTCTTTGTCTTTTTTTTTTTTACATATAATGGATTTGCCTGAAACGCTACACGATTTTCTTTTAGTCTTTCTGGGATCGGGTATTATATTAGGAAGTCTAGGAGTAGTCTTACTTACCAACCCTATTTTTTCTGCTTTTTCGTTAGGACTGGTTCTTGTTTGTATATCCTTATTATATATTTTATCAAACTCCCATTTTGTAGCTGCATCACAGCTACTTATTTACGTGGGAGCTATTAACATTTTAATCCTATTTGCTGTGATGTTCATGAATAGTTCCGAATATTACCAAGATTTTAATCTTTGGACTGTTGGGGATGGAATTACTTTGATAGTTTGTACAAGTATTTTTGTTTCACTAATAACTATTATTCCAGATACTTCATGGTACGGAATTATTTGGACTACAAGACCAAATCAGATTATTGAGCAAGATTTGATAAGTACTAGTCAACAAATTGGAATTCATTTATCAACCGATTTTTTTCTTCCATTTGAACTAATTTCAATAATTCTTTTAGTTGCTTTGATAGGTGCAATTGTCGTAGCTCGCCAGTAAGAAATCTTTATAGAATTAGTAATATAAATCAAGATTTTATTTTTTTTTTTTCAATTCTATGTTATGTATAAACTCTTTTTTTTTATTGCCGATATATTCTTTTGTTCCAGACTTGGTATATTTTTTAGTCAATTGAATCTGTTGAATTGTTGTTCATATTGAAATGAATCAAAATTAATAAGGAGTTGGTCCATGATGCTCGAACATGTACTTGTTTTGAGTGCCTATTTATTTTCTATTGGTATCTATGGATTGATCACGAGCCGAAATATGGTTAGAGCCCTTATGTGTCTTGAACTTATACTGAATGCAGTTAATATAAATCTCGTAACTTTTTCTGATTTTTTTGATAATCGCCAATTAAAAGGAAATATTTTTTCCATTTTTGTTATCGCTATTGCAGCCGCTGAAGCAGCTATCGGACTGGCTATTGTTTCCGCAATTGCTCGTAACAGAAAATCAACCCGTATCAATCAATCGAATTTGTTGAATAAATAGCATTAATTAATCATAATTAATAAAAAAAATTCAATTCAAATAGTGAGTGTAATATTTATCAATTCAAATTAATATGTATTCTACTATTCTACACAACTTATGATCATGTTTGCATTGCCTAAATCATAAGAAATCAAAGTATCCTGGTCCTCTTCTATTCCTTCTTCTAAATTTATCTAAACATCTTTTTTGATTAACAATATTATAACAAATCATCGATTCATCTGGTATATAAATATATGATTCATTTACGAGTTTACTAGATCGATAATTTTCATTTTTTATGTTCAAAAATTACTATCGATACAATGTCACATTCAGTAAAGATTTATGATACATGTATAGGATGTACTCAATGTGTCCGAGCTTGTCCCACAGATGTATTAGAAATGATACCTTGGGATGGATGTAAAGCTAAGCAAATAGCTTCTGCCCCAAGAACAGAGGACTGTGTTGGTTGTAAGAGGTGTGAGTCTGCTTGTCCGACGGATTTCTTAAGTGTTCGGGTTTATTTAGGGCCTGAAACAACTCGAAGTATGGGTCTAGCTTATTGATACGTTTCAAAAAACACCACACGAATACGTTTTTTTACTGGCAAAAACCCGTGCTCAAAAAAAAATACAAAATATTTTTTTGAGCACGGGCTTTTCTGGCCCAAGTGTATCTTATTTTTATGACGAATTATTTTCCTTGGTTAACAATAGTTGTAGTTTTCCCAATAGCCGCAGGTTCCTTAATTTTCTTATTCCCTCATAGGGGAAATAAAGTAATTAGGTGGTATAGCATTTGTATATGCTTAATCGATCTCCTTCTAACAACCTATGCATTTTGTTATCATTTCCAATTGGATGATCCACTAATTCAACTGACGGAGAATTATAAATGGATCAATTTTTTTGATTTTTACTGGAGATTGGGAATAGATGGACTCTCTATAGGACCTATTTTACTGACGGGATTTATAACTACTTTAGCCACTTTAGCGGCTCAGCCGGTTACTCGAGAATACCAATTATTCTATTTCCTGATGTTAGCAATGTATAGCGGTCAAATCGGACCATTTTCTTCTCGAGACATTTTACTTTTTTTCATCATGTGGGAATTGGAATTAATTCCCGTTTATCTACTTTTAGCCATGTGGGGGGGAAAGAAACGTTTGTATTCAGCTACAAAGTTTATTTTGTACACTGCAGGAGGTTCTATTTTTTTATTAATGGGAATTCTGGGGATCGGTTTATATGGTTCTAAGGAACCAACATTAAATTTTGAAACATTAACTAATCAATCGTATCCCGTGGCGCTAGAAATAATATTATATACGGCATTTCTTATTGCTTTTGCTGTCAAATCGCCGATTATACCCTTACATACATGGTTACCAGATACTCACGGAGAGGCACATTACAGCACTTGTATGCTTTTAGCCGGAATCTTATTAAAAATGGGAGCATATGGGTTGGTTCGAATTAATATGGAATTATTTTCCCACGCTCATTCAATATTTTGCCCCTGGTTAATGATATTAGGTTCTATTCAAATAATCTATGCCGCTTCAACATCTTTTGGTCAACGTAATTTAAAAAAAAGAATAGCTTATTCTTCGGTATCTCATATGGGTTTCATAATTCTAGGAATTGGTTCTATAAGTGATACTGGGCTCAACGGGGCCGTTTTACAAATAATATCTCATGGATTTATTGGCGCTGCCCTTTTTTTCTTGGCAGGAACTAGTTATGATAGACTACGTCTTCTTTATCTTGACGAAATGGGCGGAATGGCTATCCCAATGCCAAAAATATTCACGATTTTCACTATCTTATCGATGGCTTCTCTTGCATTGCCGGGCATGAGTGGTTTTGTTGCCGAATTGATAGTTTTTTTTGGAATAATTACTAGTCAAAAATATCTTTTCATGATGAAAATACTAATTACTTTTGTAACCGCAATTGGAATGATATTAACTCCTATTTATTTATTATCTATCTTACGGCAGATGTTCTATGGATACAAGTTTTTTAATACACCAAACTCTTATTTTTTTGATTCTGGGCCGAGAGAATTATTTATTTCGATTTCTATCCTTATACCCGTAATAGGTATTGGTATTTATCCAGATTTCATTTTTTCATTCTCGGTTGACAAGGTTGAAGCTATTCTAGCTAATTTTTGATAGAGCATTTTCATGAATAAATGAATCAAAAAGATAAAAAACCTTATGAAAAAAAGAATATTTTTCTGTTAGATTCACTTAAAAAAATGGAAATTATAATCCAATATGTTTGTTGTTTGTGAGAACCCCTTGAATCATTACATTACTTGATTGAAAGGGTTCTCCACGATTTATGGAAAGTATATATTTATATGCTTTCCATATTTTGATTTCTCAGGTTCTTTACTCATTGAAATTTAATTAGATGTAAATGAACCATAACTATGTAGTCCTATTCCTAATAGATTGATCCCCAAATAACATATCCAAATTATAAGAAATCCGATAGAGGCCACTATTGAAGAATTTACACCTTCAAATTTTTTATTTTTTCTAGTATGTAAATAAATCGCGAATATGGTCCAAGTAATAAAGGCCCAAGTTTCCTTTGGATCCCAATTCCAATAGGACCCCCATGCCTCGTTAGCCCATACTGCCCCTGAAAGAATACCTATCGTTAAAAACAGAAAACCCAGACTAATAATACGATAACCCCAACGATCCAATTGTTGAATAAATTGAGACCTATAATAATTTCGAGAAGAAAAAGATGTTTTTCGTAAAACATTGTTTCTTTCATTCATATTCATGTATTTTATTTCGACAAAATCAACTGATTTATTTAAAAAATCCAAATTCTTGGTAAAAGCAAGAATTTGGATGGCTTCTTGAAACGTAATGACTAAAATAGCTACTGATAATAATGATCCACATAAAAGAGCTGCATAGCCCAATATCATCATACTTACGTGCATCATTAGCCAATGGGATTGTAGAGCGGGGACTAATATTACAGATTGATGCATTTTGGTTAAAAGACCCGAAGTCGCAAAGCCTTGGGTAAAAATAACACTTGGTGCGATTATTGTACTTAAAAGGTTTTTCTCCTTTTTAAAACACGGAACCATATGAAAAATGGAAAAACCCCATGAAAGAAAGATTAGTGATTCATATAAATCACTAAATGGTAAATGGCCAGAAAAAAACCAACGAGTAATTAACAATCCCGTTACACAGAAAAAAGTTATTATCATGGCTTTTTTGGACAAATCATATAATCCTACGATTTCATTGACTAATAAGGTTATCAAATGAATTGAAATAACAATTGATATGACGGAAAACGATATATGACTTAATATATGCTCTAAAGTTGAAAATATCATATCTATAATGAAAATAAATATCTATAATGAAAATAAAAAAGGTATAAATACTAGGAATAGAAATAGGGAATTGAATTCATTATAGGACTTCTTCTTTTCAAATTTTAATAAGATAAGATAGGATGCCATGCCGCTACTCGGACTCGAACCGAGATGCTCTAGCACTGCTTCCTAAGAGCAGCGTGTCTACCAATTTCACCATAGCGGCTTACTCGAAATCATAATAACCAACTCTTTAGTCAATCGTCGAGATTGAAAGAATCGCTTAAAGTGCACTATTTATTGAGTACATTTCTTTACTAAACATTTAGTATAAATTGAGAATAAGAAGTAAATTTAAAATTTGTATTTATTCGAATATAAAAAAAATGAAAAAATAATAATCGAAATTCATATAGAAATCAAAATGTTCTATTATTATTTTTTTTTTTTTCATTTCCAGTGTTCGTTTTCAAATTTAACACTACATTCCAAAAAAATGAAAAAAAAAAAAATAATTAGATTCTATATATTTAGAATCTATTATATATAATAGATTCTAAATATATGTTCCATATTCTAGACTAATATTAGTATAAAATGAGTATTAAAGAATACTCTTTGAATCGAGCTAATTTATATTATTCCAATCCAACATTTTTATTTGTTACAAAAAAAACTTTTTGATTTACCTGTAAAAATGGATTGAGCTAATGAAAAGGCTTTCAATGCTGTCCAATATCCCTTTTTTTTCCAAAAATTTTTACGAATATTTTTTTTTGATATAGAAGTGCGTTTTTTTGGAACTGCCATACAATTAGGATAGTTTTTTTCTTACTATAGTTCGATGTGAAAGACATTTGTTCTGTAAATGAAAACGAATTATTCTGTAATTAGCCGTATGTCTTATTTATCTTAATTCCCTCTTTCTTTTTTTTCTATCTAAAGTAAAAACATTGAATATTATAAACCTTTTCCAAATATTTCATAGATAATAGATCTATATCTATGGATCTCTTTTTATTATAATGTAAAAGAATCAATTAGTTCAAAAAGAAACTAATTTATATTGTTTTTATAATTTATATCAAAATAAACAAATGTTCTTCGTTTTGGTGTAATGATTTATCCCCACCCCCATCCTCATTCTCATTCTCATTCTATAGATCAAAATTTTGATTTTATTTATTATTATGTAATTTCATTATTATTTATTAATAGTCATTTTTCTTAATATATATATATAAATGACTAACATAGTTATTTATATTACTTATAATTATATTAATATTAAGATTTTTTTTTTATTTTCACTAGGAATTTGGTTATTGGCCGATTTTGACTTTGTACTTTCCAATATTGGAACGATTGTGCAAAGATTAAGAACAATTAAGAATATAAAATTCGATTTATTTATCCACTTTTTATTAACCGAACCTCTTTACAAAAGAGATAAAACAAATGAATAAGAAACAAAATTCATCAAGAATCAAAATATTTTTTTATTCTTTATTTTTTTTGTATGGAATATATACATCAATATTCATGGATCATACCTTTCATCCCACTTCCAGTTCCTATTTTAATAGGGGTAGGCCTTCTACTTTTTCCTACGGCAACAAAAAACATTCGCCGTATGTGGGCTTTTCCTAGTATTTTATTGTTAACGATAGTTATGATTTTTTCGATCGATCTATCTATTCATCAAATCGAGAATAGTTCTATCTATCAATATGTATGGTCTTGGACTATAAATAATGATCTTTCTTTAGAGTTTGGCTACTTGATTGATTCACTTACTTCTATAATGTCAATATTAATCACTACTGTTGGGATTCTGGTTCTAATTTATAGTGATAGTTACATGTCTCATGATCAAGGCTATTTGAGATTTTTTACTTATCTGAGTTTTTTTAATACTTCAATGTTAGGGTTAGTTACTAGTTCAAATTTGATACAAGTTTATATTTTTTGGGAATTGGTTGGAATGTGTTCTTATCTATTAATAGGTTTTTGGTTCACACGTCCTATTGCGGCAAATGCTTGTCAAAAAGCGTTTGTAACTAATCGTGTGGGGGATTTTGGTTTATTATTAGGAATTTTAGGTTTTTATTGGATAACGGGTAGTTTGGAATTTCGGGATTTATTTCAAATATTCAACAACTTAATTTATAAGAATGAGGTGAATCTTTTTTTTGTTACTTTGTGCGCCCTCTTGTTATTTTGCGGATCAGTTGCGAAATCTGCCCAATTCCCTCTTCATGTATGGTTACCAGATGCTATGGAAGGTCCTACTCCTATTTCCGCTCTTATTCATGCTGCTACTATGGTAGCAGCAGGAATTTTTCTTGTAGCTCGACTTCTTCCTCTTTTCATAGTTATACCCCCCATAATGAGTGTAATAGCTTTGATAGGTATAATAACAGTAGTATTAGGAGCTACTTTAGCTATTGCTCAAAAAGATATTAAGAAAAATTTGGCCTATTCTACAATGTCTCAATTGGGTTATATGATGTTAGCTTTAGGTATGGGCTCTTATCGAGCCGCTTTATTTCATTTAATTACTCATGCTTATTCAAAAGCATTGTTATTTTTAGGATCTGGATCCATTATTCATTCAATGGAAGCTATTGTTGGATATTCTCCAGATAAAAGTCAAAATATGGTTCTTATGGGCGGTTTAACAAAACATGCCCCAATTACAAAAACCGCTTTTTTAATAGGTACACTTTCTCTTTGTGGTATTCCACCTTTTGCTTGTTTTTGGTCCAAGGATGAGATTCTAAATGATAGTTGGTTGTATTCACCAATTTTCGCAATAATAGCTTGTTCCACAGCAGGATTAACTGCATTTTATATGTTTCGAATCTATTTACTTGTTTTTGAAGGATATTTAAACGTTCATTTTCAAAATTTCAATGGAAAGAAAAATAGTTCTTTCTATTCAATATCTTTATGGGGCAAAGAAGAAAAAAAAAAATTAAAAAACAAAATTCATTTATTAGCTTTATTAACAACTAATAGTAATGAAAGGACTTCTTTTTTTCGGAAGAGGACATATTCACATCGAATTAATAGAAATGTCAAAAGCATAAGACGTCTTTTTCTTCATAGTACCTATTTTGGTACTAAAAACATTCCGTTTTTTTATCCTCATGAATCAGACAATACTATGCTATTTTCTATGCTTGTATTAGTACTATTTACTTTCTTCGTCGGGTCCATAGGAATTTCTTTCAGCCAAGAACCAATAGATTTGGATATTTTATCTAAATTGTTAATTCCGTCGATAGACCTTTTACATCAAAATTCAAAGAATTCTGTGGATTGGTATGAATTTTTTACAAATGCAACTTTTTCGGTGAGTATAGCTTTTTTCGGAATATTTATAGCGTCTTTTTTCTATAAACCAGTTTTTTCATCTTTACAAAATTTGAACTTATTTAATTTATTTCAAAAAAGTGTTCCTCAAAAAATTATTGCTGATAAAATAATCAATGTTATATATGATTGGTCATATAATCGTGGTTATATAGATGCTTTTTTTGAAGTATCTTTAATTGCGAGTGTAAGAAAGGTAGCTAAATTCAATTATTTTTTTGATAGACAAGTAATTGATGGAATTCCAAATGGAATTGGGATTTCCAGTTTTTTTATAGGAGAGGCTATCAAATATGTGGGGGGGGGACGAATTTCTTCGTATATTTTCTTTTTTGTATTAATCTTTTTCGTAATTTGTTATTATATATTTATATAATATAATTAGATAATAATGTACTACTATTCAACCTAAATTGAGATTATCCGCTAAGAATGAAAGCTTCGGGTAGATCAAGAAAACAGCAGTATCAGCTGCAACAGGAGTATATTAAAAATGCTTTTTCCTTTTTGTTTTAAAAGATTCTATTCGAAATTATTTTGTCTTTTTTTATCTAGATTTAATAGATTCA